CCACTGAAATATTAGGTCGTATGCTTGAAAGATAACCCAAAAAATCAAGGGAATGCTTGGATAATTGGTTTATATGGATTCTTCCTGGTTGAGACCATACATAAAAATGACATTGCCAAAAATTGACAAGATAATATTTCCACTTATTCATCAGAAGAGGAGTCTCTTTTGATGCCAGAATAGATTTTCCTCTATATCTAACATACTGCATAAAAGGATCCTTGAAGAACCATAAGGTGGCCGGAAAATCGTTAGCAAAGACTTCTTCAACAGGATATTTTATTTTTTCATAAAAAAAAATTCGCTCAAAAAAGATACCAGAAGAGGTTAATCGTAAATGATTAGATTGGTTACGGAGAAAAAGTAAAATGGATTCGCATTCACATACATAAGAATTATATAGGAGCAAGAATAATCTTGGATTACTTTTTGCAAAAATAGATTTTTGGGGAGTAATAAAACTATTCCAATTATAATACTCGTGAAGAAAGAGCCGTAATAAATGCAAAGAAGAGGGATCTTTCACACAGTAGCGAAGGTTTTGAACCAAGATTTCCAGATGAATGGGGTAGGGTATTAGTACATCTGATGCATAATTTAAATGTGAGAATTTGTCCTCTAAAAAAGGAAATATTGAATGAATTGATCGTAAATTATAAGATTTTACGATTTCCGTCTCCTTTAAGGAAGATACTAATCTTAGGGAAAACGGAATTTCTACAATGACTGCAAATCCCTCCGATATCATTTGAGAATACAAATTTTTGTTGTACCCCAAAAATCTATTTTGATTAGAATCATTAACGGAAATAAGAAAATGATTCTGTTGATACATTCGAGTAATTAAACGTTTTATAATTAGTAAACTAGATTTCTTGTCATAACCTACATTATCCAACAAAACGGATCTATTTAAACCACGATCATGAGCAAGTGCATAAATATACTCCCGAAAGATAAGTGGGTATAGGAAGTCATGTTGCTGAGATATATCTAATTCTAAATATCCTTGAAATTCTTCCATTTAAAATTCTATTTGAACCAGAAAAGAAATAGGTAATTTATTGGGTTATCAAACGATACATAGTACGATAAAGTCAAAACAAGGTATTTATAGTAAGAAAAAACTAGATACCTCGGAAACAAGTCAAACTCATTAACGGACTCTCTAGCCCCTTATGTTCATTTATAGGATAACAAGATAGTTAGAAGTCCTTTATTTTTTCAATCCAATCGCTCTTTTGATTTTGAAAAAAATCTCTTTATCAATATACTGCCTTCTTCTACACATTTATCTCTACCCCATAAAGGGGAATAGCTAATAGTTAGGACTCATAATAAATTTCTAATCCACTCATCAGAAAAGCCTTTCCCGCATTAAGCACTAATATATTTTTAACGTCTAATTAGATGTGGTAATCATTCAAAAATGAAGAACAGAAGCTCGTTACTTTTTATTTCCCTATAATTGTAACCTTATAGTAAGGTTCTACCCATTTATTCACTCGACCCCCAAAAGATTCTTTTTAAAAAATTGTTAGACACCACGAATTTAAACAATTGAAATAAGATTTGGAACCTATTCAGTAAGAATGAAATATTCTCAGAATTATCCATTGCTACGACATGCTGCTTTTTCCATTCATTCCTTTCAGGATCAGTCGTGGTCTTACAAACTCTACCGATGGTATGGACGAATCTGTTGCTTCATACAAATGTGTAAAAGATGCTAGCCGCACTTAAAAGCCGAGTACTCTACCGTTGAGTTAGCAACCCCCAAAAACGAATTAGAATGTGTAGATACAATCAGAATCCCAATAAATAACGAAATTGAATGGCACAACGCAATAAAACCAAAAAAAAGAAAAAAAAATTCTAATCCACTCTGAACATAATAAAAATGAACAAATCCGACGAAAATACAAAAAATTCTCAGATAAAAGATAAAATAGGGATTAAAGCCAAAGATTTTCAAATATTTATAGACCGCCTATTGTCTCTTATATTATCCATTAATTAGTATATATCGAGTTTTATATATTTAAATCTTAATCAAAAAAGACTTCTTGTATGACAGAAAATCCAAGAACCCATTATTTGAATGAAATAAAATCTATGGAACAGGGATAAACGGATCCATTTATCCACGATCGGATTATATTTATTTGATAGACTGTTGTCAATATGAATATTGAGAAAAACATACAAAAGATAAAAAAAATTCTAAATCGAACTAACAATTATGATTTCAATCAATTAAAATTAATCAAATTTAAATTGAAATAAAAAAAAACTAAGGACTTGTGTTGGATTGGCACTATATATAATATAGGTATATAATATAGGTGGAAGACTAAATTAAGGAAGACGGGGGAGAAGTAGAAAAAAATGAGGTTTATTCAATAACAAAAATAAACAAGTTTGATCCTTTGTTTTTTTTTGTTCATAGAGTTCCAACGAAAATCACCCCATTGACGGTAATGCAAATTTTTATGTCTATAGACCCAATTACTTCTACATAATTTCTTATTTATTCACTTGATATTTTTCTATACTATTTTATTTCGTATTTCGATTTAAAAATATTGGATCCATTATTATATCAATATCAACAAAATCGAAATCTATTTTTTGTCGTTATAAATAAAGACACCATTCTATAGTAACAATACTAAAAGTAACAATACAATACTAAACGGAAGTATGATATGAATAGAACAAAAGAGGAACTAGCAAAAAAAAGGTTATACAAAGCTATATACAAGTCATACACACCTTCTTTATTTATATTTTATTTCATTAATTGAATTTTGTTTGTTGATTAAGGCGAAGTTCCGTAAAAACCCCCGCCTTTTTTGAAATATCATGAACAGTTCCTGTAGGTTGAGCGCCTTTTTCAAGGAAATCTAGAATAGCAGGAACATTTAAATAGATTTGATTCTTTATCGGATCATAAAAACCCACTTTCCGAAGATCTCTTCCCTCTCGTCGGGATCGAACATCAATTGCAACAATTCGATAAATGGCTCATTGGGATAGATGAATAATACCCCCCCCCTAGAAACGTATAAGAAGTTTTCCCCTCGTACGGCTCGAGAAAATTAGAAATTATGTCTATGTATCGAATTACAATATCAAATATATCCATAAAATCATCAAATTAATTAGACTATAGATTTAAGTACTTTTTTTTGTTATTCTTATCCAATCAAAAAAAAATTAGTCGTATTTGCACCCTCATAACTCAAGTTGGATAACTCTGAAATAACTCAAAAGAGAACCTTTTTAGATATTTCATTTATTGAGTGGTCTCTAACCCTTTTATTGTCTGTCTACTTTAGAATCTATTTCGATTCTTCATTCTGATCTAGTTATTAAGACAATTGAAAAGATATTTACTTGTTCCAGGATCTTTACCTTAAATCATTGGGTTTAGACATTACTTCGGTGATCTTTAAATCCTTTCAAAACGGCAGCAACATATCATTTTTTGTGATTTCTTTCTGTCAAAGAATCATACGAATGGTTGATTCCTGCGTAATACACCTTCCTTTTGAATTTGAAATTTTCTCGAATAGTACCTTTTAAGTTTATGTATCGAAAATATACTTACGAAGTTGTTCCAATTTATTGATTGATACTAACCCTAGATTCTTGCCCCTGAAAAAAAAATCTTTCTACCCGAGCTCCATCCTGTACTATATTACATCACCCCCCCCAAAAAAAAAGAGGGTTACAGCGGAACAGAACAAATGATGTCGAGCCAAGAGCACTTTCATTCCTATATAATATATATAAAAATGGTGGATGTAAGACTCCACAGCGGATCATGTCCTTCAAGCCACACGTTGCTTTCTACCACATCGTTTTAAACGAAGTTTTACCATAACATTCCTTCGGTTTGGAACCCATATGTAATTGATTCAATTATGGAATCATGAATAATCATTGGTTCGGTCGGTACATAGCAATCTATTTAACCCTATTTAATTAGATTAATAGAATTAAATATCGAATATTTTGATTGTAAAACTATAATTATAATTAGTTAACTAACTATAACTAATATAACACGAATAAACAAGTTATTTTGAATCTGTATCTTCAAGTAACGTAATAGTGATAGGATAAATTCAACAATTTCACACGTCTTCAAGTACCAAGAACTCATAAGAGTTCGTTACAAAGATTTAATTGATTTAAAAATTCCCTATCCGATACAATTATTTGTATTTTGCATAACATATAGTTTTCCAGCAAGGACCTTTCGTTTTTTATCATCAGTAAGAGAGAGAGAAATCCATATTATATTGGATTAAACCATCTGTGAGTAAAAAAAGATAGATAAAAAAACACTGATGTAAGGGAAGATTGAAAATTTATGTTGTTATTTTTTAACATTTATACTGTAAAATTAGTCAAATAGGTACTATTTAACTTAACGAATCGCAAATTCATTTAATTTCCTATTTCATATGCGTGTTATTTGAACTCGATTAAATTTATGAAAAAGATACGATTCCGCAGATTATAAAAAAAAAATACTAATCACATTCTATACCAATATTCTATTCTTAATATAAAAGACTGTTCGAAAAGGCAATTTATATTAAATTTATATTAATATATAAATATATATTTATATATATATATATTATATATATTATTTATTATTATATATATTTTAAAATTATATTTAAAATATATATAATGTGATCATTATATTAATAATAATCATAGACGGGGTATGATCTGGGACGGAAGGATTCGAACCTCCGAATAGCGGGACCAAAACCCGTTGCCTTACCACTTGGCCACGCCCCATTTTTTTCTATTAGACACTAATAAACACTAATATTGGTACGGGTTATTCGTCAACTCCAGTCTAAATATCTATTATTTAGAAAATGGATTACTAGAATTTTTATACACGTAGACATAGAATTAAACTGAATTTATTGATCATTACATATAATTCAATTAAGATATTGTACGAAAGTATGATTTATTCTATTCTCTTTTGATTTGAGATATAGAAGGATTTTTGATTGGGTGAGTTCAAATCAAAGAAAGTTTTTTGGTCTATCTTATTTTCTTTTTATTAATTTTTTTCTTCTATCAATAATAACATATTTATAATAATAAAAAACTCAATTTATTAATAACTCAATCAAAATAAATACAATTATCCCCCCAAAAAAATGTTTGTTATGCTTAATATATTTAGTTTAATCTATATCTACCTTAATTCTGCTCTTTTTTCCAGTAATTTTTTCGTCGCCAAATTGCCTGAAGCCTACGCTTTTTTGAATCCAATTGTAGATATTATGCCAGTAATACCTCTGTTCTTTTTTCTCTTAGCCTTTGTTTGGCAAGCTGCTGTAAGTTTTCGATGATATTTTTAATAAAGTTCCAGATAAATTCATGATTTATTTGAAAAAAAAAATGCATAGAATTGATAAGATCAGATAAGTCTTACACTCTCAATTCAAATATTGAAAGTATTGTACAACCGCGACAAATCCGGATCACCCCACTGTATTTCTTGGTGTCAAAATAAAAAAGTAGGGTATGCGGTATAAAAGTGGAGAATCTATTCTCTTTTTTCCTAAAAAAAATCTTGGAGATTGTGTAATGCTTACTCTCAAACTATTTGTTTACACGGTAGTGATATTCTTTGTTTCTCTTTTTATCTTTGGATTCCTGTCTAATGATCCAGGACGTAATCCTGGACGTGAAGAATAAAGGATAAGGTTTTTGTTTTCTTTGCTTGATTTTAAACTGTTATTAGTAAGATTTTTTCTATTCCACATCTTTAAACTTCTTTAAGTATTCATTTTTAACTATTTAATTAAATAAAACTAATTAAATAAAAAAAGAGCTCGCGATAAATTCGAAAAAAAAATACCAAGTCATCAACAAAAACGGAAAGAGAGGGATTCGAACCCTCGGTACGAAAAACTCGTACAACGGATTAGCAATCCGACGCTTTAGTCCACTCAGCCATCTCTCCTCCCAATTGAAAAAGGATAATACTATGTTACATTATAAAAAATAAGGCTTGAAAACGCCCGTCATAGTATAGACTATTTTTTTTTATTTCGTTATTTCGTCCGAAGGGGCTTTTTAGTTTCACGGCCCGGCTAAGTACTGACCAGGCCGGGCCCGCCCTTTTGTTCCAACTAATCATAAATAAAAAGATTTTTTAATTTTGAAAAAAAAAAATGAAATTTCTATGATATAGAATCAAATGATATCGAATCAAAGTGCCGTTTCTTTCTTAGTTTAGTCCTTTTATTCCAGTTTTAATAATAAATAAGGGAACTGTCGTTTCTTGACACAATCCATTTTTGTGTTATGGCTTAAGTTCGAGACGTATAGGTCAAAAACCTCGGGCAAAAAAACACTTGGTATTTAGTTATTTAAATTAAATGAATCCTCTTTCCCTAATCTCATTAGGTCCTCTGATACAACACGTAAACGCTCTAGTTTTCATGATTTTTTTCTGATCCTTTATTTTACTTTTGATTAGGGTCGACAAAAGGTCCATTTATATACAATAATCGGATTGTAGCGGGTATAGTTTAGTGGTAAAAGTGTGATTCGTTCTATAACCCCCTATATAGTTAAAGGGTCTTTCGGTTTGATTAATATTCATATATTCATTCCGAACAAAAACTTTAGTTCTTAAAAGGATTGAATCCTTTACCTCTCAATGAAAAATTCGAGGAAGAGTATACATTCTCGTGATTTGTATCCAAGAATCAATTTTAAATTGAAAAATTGGATTATGAGATTACGAAACATAATTTTTTTTTATTGGATCAATACTTCCAATTGAATGAGTATGAGTAAAGGACCCATGGATAAAGATAAAAAGTGTATTTCTAATCGTAACTAAATCTTCAATTTTCAATTTATAAAATTGAAAATTTATATAGGGGAAATTGAAGCAAAACAGCTATTAAACAATGTCTTTGGTTTACTAAAGACATCGAAAAATTGTTTTAGCTCGGTGGAAACAAAACGCTTTTCCTAAGGATTCTTTCAATATAGAAGTAGAGAACGAAGTAACTAGAAAGATTGTTAGAATATAACCCTCTTTTTTTCTATAGGGATCGTCTAGAAAGCGGGTTGTTCTGAATAGATTCAGACAGCAAAGCTGACATAGACGTTATGGGTCGGATTCTTTTATTTCGTTCATGTCTGAATCTGGGAATTTATCCATCTTCCATAAAGGAGCCGAATGAAACCAAAGTTTCACGTTCAGTTTTGAATTAGAGACGTTAAAAATGATGAATCAACGTCGACTATAACCCCTAGCCTTCCAAGCTAACGATGCGGGTTCGATTCCCGCTACCCGCTTTTACTTTAATCGTTAGAATATTCTAAAATTCGAAAAATGAAATTTTTATTTTATTTAATAAAAAAATTGAATGAATCGAATTAATGTAATGCATAATTGACTTGAATACTAAATTCTTGAAATTCTTTCAACTA